TTTAGAGTCCCCAGAGCCCCCTCTAAGGCTTGTTGAAAAACTCGTTGTCGGACCTGATTAATGGCTCTTTGTTGTTCAAAACGAAGGGTTTCATTTTTGTAATTTTCTAATCGTTCCAAACTATCAGAAGTAGCATTAATCAAATTCGCTTTTTCTCGTTCTATCTCAGAATATCCATTCACTCGATATTCATCCGCTTCTGTTTCCACTTTACGTAAGCGGTCTCGGGCTTTTTCAAGCTGCTCAATGGCGCTTCTACGTAATTCTTCTGAATTTCGAATAGTACTCAAAATCCTCTGTTTTCGATTATCTAATAAATCAGTTAATGAAAGTAGATTTTCTTACCATTAATTTCACAACTTACATAATCTCCTCCCGAACCAAACATGAATCTTTCGATTCATTTGGCTCTCACGCTCAACTATTTAATTTATAGGCATTCCCATATATATTTTTAATGTAATGAGCCTGTTCTCTCTTTTCTGTTTGTATTTTTAAAGATATCGAATAAAGAAAGATATCGAAATTTATACAAGACCAGACTATTTCGAGAACTCTTCTGACCAGACAAAAAATCCGTAATTGTCAGTAAAGTTGTTTCTTTATTTTTTATTTCTTTCTTATTTTTTCTTAATTTTATTGATTTATTAATTATTTATTCAAATCCAAAAATTCTTATTTTATACGTAGGTTGTCCGTTCAGCATTGTATAAAAAAAAAAGCAAAGTGTATTCCTTTTTTTGTAGGAAACGGTTCAAACGATTTTATCCATATGAGTGTTCTATATCGGATAAATTACCAACTATTTATTTTGATTGAAATTTTAAACCTTTTTTTGTACTAACATAGTGGTAGAAAGAGTACCCCGTTATGCCTGGACTTCAAACAGTTTAGTTTTAACCATGTTCATGGTCCCAAATTATTGGTTGATAGAGAATCAAAGTGAATTTACCAATAAATCACGAAATGCTATGGTTCTTACATATGATTTATTAATTTATTCATAAGTAATTCGTCGGGATCCGCACCTTTATTTGTTATTTATATATACTATTTTTCTTTTCGAAATTATATCATTTATAAAGAAAATCATTTAACATAAAAAATAAAGTGCAGTTGGTTGTATCCAACCCATTCTTGAAATACACAACTCGCACACACTCCCTTTCCAAAATAAATCAACACACCAAGCACTACGCTTAGATTTATTGGATTTGTTGCTAAAATATCGGTATTAAACCCAAAACTCCCGGCGGATGGCCAATGGCCCAAGGAAACGAAAGAATCGGTTACATTTTTCATATGTTCTCCTCTTATAGATAGGACTAACAAAAAATAGAGTTCTTTTTGTATTACTTCGACCTCTTTTTTTTATTGACTTCTTATTTATTTTATTATTTTTAAGTTTTGACCAATCAATATAATATAAGTATCTTATTGGGTTAGGTCGCGGGTCTTACGTCAATCGTCAAATACCTTATTTGTATTTGTTGCAATCTTTGCTAAAAAGAAAAAGGATTTTTTTTAATTGTACTAAGAACGGGAAGGAAGAAAGCGAGCGGATCCGCTAATTCCTCATCCTCAAATCAGTCCTTCCCGAGGGTATTGTTTCAACGAATAAGTAATTGTAAGAGTAAAGTCTTGATATAATTCGAAGAATCAAAACGACAAGTCTAAGTTAATAAAATAAGAAAAAAAGTACGTAACATACTTTTTTTTTTCTTATTTCTAGTATTAAATTAAACAAAAGGATTCGCAAATAAAAGTGCTAATGCCACGACCAACCCGTAAATTGTTAAAGCTTCCATGAAAGCCAGACTTAGTAATAAAGTACCTCGTATTTTACCTTCTGCTTCTGGCTGTCTCGCAATACCTTCTACAGCTTGTCCTGCAGCAGTACCTTGACCAACTCCAGGTCCAATAGAAGCAAGCCCTACGGCTAATCCAGCAGCAATAACGGAAGCGGCAGAAATCAGTGGATTCATAGTAAACTAAGTTCCTCGCACAAAAAAAAGAAATGGTTAATGATACAATCAACCAATGAATTATTATTTATTTTTTTATCACTAAATATCACTAAAATATATTATATCTGGTCGAAATAACTAAAACCCCAAGAAATAATAATCTTACTGAATCATCAGAACTATTTCGATATCTTGTTTTTAGTTACTATCCATGATGGAATTTTTTCTATAAATCCATATGAATATAATTCTAGTTATTGCATTTTTTTCAAACCTTTTTTCATTCAATTCTTCGTTCTTTACTATTCTATGTCCTTGAATTGATCCATTTATTCAAGGAATGCATAATCACAGACGAAATAAAAGAAAAGGACTTCTATCGAAATCTAAATGCAGTGAGATAGGAAATAATATGGGTATGCTATATAACTAGTGAATATCTAATATCACATATACATTTATTTCTTCCATACCGTAAACCATTCCTATTTCATATTACATTGAGTCCTAATTTTAGAATTCTTCTTTGAAACATACGTGGGATCTAGAATTATCTATATATAAATAAGGTATTAATATGCTTAGTTTAACCCACCTAATCTATTCTTTTTTTAATAGCACGCCGAAAACAGATAACAATAATTATTTAAATTATAAATTGTAATATTGAAATTGACCGAACAACTAACAAATAGAAATAAAATATCAATCGGACAGGTAACAATAAATGAATCAAAATCTTAGGAAAAATCTCTTTTATATCTTTTTCCTAAGATTTTTTTTTACAATTAAAAAATATCGTACATCTTTTCTGCTACGGCTCTAGATCATATATACATCTATATTTGCATCTATTATATTTACCAACCAAGTTTATTATCATTATATTGAACTATCATGAATTGGGATAAACTTAACAAAATTAAAAAAAAAAGGATTTCGAAAGCTAATCAATGATGACCCTCCATGGATTCACCTATATAAGCCGCAGCTAAAGTTGCAAAAATAAGAGCTTGAATACCACTTGTAAATAATCCAAGAAACATGACAGGTATAGGAACTACCGAAGGTACTAAAGAAACAAGAACAACAACTACTAATTCATCAGCTAATATATTTCCAAAAAGTCGAAAACTAAGTGATAAAGGTTTTGTGAAATCTTCTAAAATGTTAATTGGTAAAAGTATTGGAGTTGGTTGAATATATTTCCCGAAATAACTCAATCCTTTTTTGGTAAGACCCGCATAGAAATATGCCACTGACGTGGGTAAAGCTAAAGCAACAGTAGTATTTATATCATTCGTTGGCGCAGCTAACTCTCCGTGGGGTAACTCTATGAGTTTCCAAGGTAAAAGGGCGCCTGACCAGTTAGAAACAAAAATAAATAGGAACATAGTTCCAATAAAGGGAACCCAAGGACCATATTCTTCCCCAATCTGAGTTTTGCTTAAGTCTCGAATGAATTCAAGGACATATTCGAAGAAATTTTGACCGTCGGTCGGAATGGTTTGTGGATTCCGAACAGCTATAGTGACCGAACCTAATAAGATAGCAATTACGACCCATGAAGTGATAAGTACTTGAGCATGTACTTGTAAACCCCCTATTTGCCAATATAAATGTTGGCCTACTTCTACACCCGATATATCGTATAATCCTTTGAGTGTGTTAATGGAACATGGTATAACATTCATATTGTCCTCCGACATAAATCGAACTTAAAAAAAAAAGGGAATTATTTTGATTCAACCGTCTCATCTATTCCTCAACTCACCCATTTTAATAATACATGGTATATTTAGGATACCAAATAATGACATAATATACCCAGTACTTTTTATTCTTTCATTGAAATATAGGAATAATAACCAATCCAATAAATCTATGAGGTTCTCAAAGTAATTGACTTATCTTTATTATTAATCATAATGAACGATTTCTTATATAGCTAGAACTACCTTCACAAATTGCGGATACTAATTTGTTAAGAATCAACCGTATTGAGGCTATAGCGTCATCGTTGGCTGGGATCGAAATATCCGCAAGATCGGGATCACAATTTGTATCGATTAAACAAATCGTCGGAATCCCCAAAATAATACATTCTCGAAGAGCTGTATATTCTTCTTGCTGATCAATAATAATTACAATATCAGGTAACTCCGTCATATATTTGATCCCGCCTAAATATGTTTGCAAAGTAGATAATTGTCTCTTCAACATTGCTGCATCTCTTTTTGGGAGACGGTTGAATTTACCCATTTTTTGCTCCGCTCTTAAGTCCCTGAACTTATGAAGTCTCGTTTCTGTAGTGGACCAATTCGTTAACATACCACCGAGCCATTTTTTATTAACATAATGACACCGAGCCCTTCTTGCAGCTGATGCTACTAAGTCAGCTGCTTTATTTTTGGTACCAACTATTAAAAAATGTTTTCCTCTACTTGCCGCATCAAAAACTAAATCACAGGCTTCTGATAAAAAACGAGCAGTTCTAGTAAGATTTGTAATATGAATACCCTTACGCTTTGCGGAAATATAAGGTGCCATCTTAGGATTCCATTTCCTAGTACCATGACCAAAATGAACTCCCGCTTCCATCATCTCTTCCAAATTGATGTTCCAATATCTTCTTGTCATTTTTCCTCACACTTCCTCTTGGTTGTTTGCTTTTTTTAAGAAAAAACAAAGAGACGAGGTAGTCTGAAATAAATAAATGTTCCGACGGAACCTTCTACCGAGGATTGACCGCTGATATACGATCCAAACCATTAATTCTTCTTTTTAATTTGTTAGAATTTAATTAATTCGTTATAATCTTTATTACCAAATAACACAAAATCAATCAAAAAATAATAAAAGAATGAATCTCTTTTTAGGAATCATTAAATTGTGTAAATAATAGTTCTGATGTATCATAGAAATTGTTTTGGACACAAGAGCAAACTAATTCTCTATGATGGAACAAAATATCTCTCATCTTTCCCTTGAATAAATTCTTCTTTTTGATTTCCAAATGAATGTTCCTTTGTTGCTTTGAGCGATGTACTAATTTTTGGAATCCAGTGCCGGCAGGTATAATTCCCCCCAGAACAACATTTTCTTTCAGACCTTTCAACCAATCAATACGACCTCGTAGAGCAGCTTTTGCTAAAACTCGAGCAGTTTCTTGAAAACTAGCTTCGGATATGAAACTTTGAGTATTCAAAGATGCTCTAGTTATTCCTAATAAGATTGCCCGATAACAGATTGTTTCATCCAGAGCACGCCCTGCTCGTTCCGCTCGCAACAACCCGATTAGTTCTCCCGGTGAAAAAACATTAGACATTCCATCTTCTGAAACCAACACTTTGGATGTTATTTGACGTACAATAATCTCTATATGTCTATTATGGATCTGTACCCCCTGGGATCGATAAACCTCTTGGATCTTATTAACCAAAGAGATACGACTTTGGGCTATGGTCAGCTCAGCACCAATCAAGAACCCCCAAGGGATTCCAAGAATTCTTGGTATACGTTCATTCCAACCCTTAACCCTCTTTTCGAGATTCATTGATATTGAATCAATCGAACGCACTTCTAAGACTTGTTCCACTTTTGGAAGACCCTGCGTTATGTCACCAGATCTCGATTTTTCATATATAAACGTAACTAATGTATCTCCTTCGTAAAGGATTTCCCCATAATGACCATGAACTGTTGTTCCTGGGGTGACCAAATAAGGTTTAGCGGATCTTATTACTAAATAGTCCGCATGAACAATTAGAACTTGACCAGATTTTATGTGTGGTCCGTATTTGAATAAACATACATTTTCACAAATAAACTGTCCAAGAATAATTATTGGGGATGATTCCTCACAATAATCATGATGTAAAAAGTGCCAATTCAAATCCAATGGATTCAAAATAATGTTATTGCGTGGATCGGGATTATAAATCTTCCTATTTTCGTCCATTAAACAATATTTAAGTACTTGGAAAGTTTGTTTAAAATTGTCAAGTAGTAAATATTTCTTTACCAATATCTGATTATGAGTTATTAAATGGTAAGATGAATAAAAATTCGTGATTTTAGGTACAGTAATACCCAAAGGGCCCAACAAATTTCTAATTGGAATTGTGAGATCTTTTTTAATTGGTTCTTTTGTTACATTGTTATATTTCGAACCGTTGAATGAGCCGATTCGAGAACAGTTGGATGATGACAAAATTATCAAGGATTGGCATTCCTTATTTCGATTCAACAACGTACCAATACCAGTATCAGGAGTTTCCTTATATTGGATAAGTGGCTGAATCTTCGCCTTGGAATAAAAAGGATTGATATTGGTACAATCTAATCCATTATTACAAAGAAACCCCGAACCCGCCGTATCCTTCCTTTTTACAATATATGAAAAAGGGGGTTGGACTAACTCAATTTTTATGAAATTGCGAATCAGATCGTTTGTCCTTATTTCAACAAAGGAAGCATGAATCTCTTCTATAGAACCATTTCTCTCTTGACCCAAATTCAATACTAAGCAAGTGCGAACTAATTGAATACTTGTGTGATAAATTCCTCGAATTGGCTTGCCATTTCCATAAAGGATATAATTGACAACTCTAAGTTGGACATTATCTCTTTCTCGCAAGGGATCCTGCGGGAAAAATGTTGCTAAATTGATCCCATCAGCTATTTTATATGTGACTACGGGCCGAACCAAAACAAAATATTTTTTCTTGGTAGGTGTAATCCGTTGGACATAGATCCAATTTTTCCATTTTTTAGATTCCTTAGAATCTTTTTTTCCCGCTCCTGGAGGTATTAAAATGCCACTGTGCCTGGATATCTTATCTGTCTCCCCAGGAAAATGGATATTCCCAGAAAAAATTTTAAGTTCAATACTTTTTTTTTTTCTCTCCACTCGTACCAATCCGCTTACTCGACTTCTTATATTTAAAGTTATTTGTGTATCGACTCCAATAATACTATTGTTTAGGACCATTATGAGCGAGGATCCGGGTAAGATATGCACTTCTTCGGGAATGAAAAAAAACCGATCTACTTTCATTTGGTATTTCGGATTAAATTCTTTTGTTCCTCGATACTCAATCAAATCCTCCTTTTTGGAAATTGAATCCACCTCTACGGTACCATATTTAATGATTCCCGAGCTGCTTCTTCTGTATCGGGAATCGTCGCAATAAGCAAGAATACTATTTCTACGTAAAATACCATTTCTGGGTATTTCAATCGAAATACCAAAACAAGGTATTAATTCTTTATCTCGCTCTTTATCAGAATATTGTAATGGAATTATGAATCTATTTCTTCGACTCTTCCCCAATAAATCAGAATTTTCTTGGGGAAGAGAGGGATATATGAAATTCCACTGGCCCTTAGATATGATTTGATCAGATCTGGAATAATCAAAAACCCCACTCTTTTTCTTTTTTTCATAAGAGGGGTCTGAACTATACAATTTATGTCCCACTCGACCATTAGTCATTGAGGGATCAGAGATATATTTTTCTTCGATAGAAAAAAAATGAGCATTGATTTGATCTTGATCCTTGTGGAGCGAAAAAGACACTATACTGGATCTGCACGTATTTACTGCTAATATCCATAAATGACTTGTTTTTGGTAATAGATGAACATTACCATATGTATATTCAGGCGCATGGTAGACATTGGTACTCCAGTGCATTTCTCCTTCCGATTCAGAATAAATATGTTTTCGGACCCTTTCTTTAAAATTCAAAGTGGATGCTCCGGCGCGAATTTCAGCAATCACTTGTTCTGATTCTACATATTGATCGTTTTGAACTAAAATCAAACTTTTTGGTGGAATATTCACATTATGTATAATATCCTGACTTTCAATAGTTACATATAGGTCTATAGAACATAGAAAAGCAGGATGCCCGTGACGAGTACGTGTGGGATGAACCAAATCCTCATTGAATTTTATTTTTCCATTATAGGGAGCTCGTACATGTTCAGCAGTACCGCCCGTAAATACTCCACCGGTATGAAAAGTTCTTAACGTTAATTGAGTACCCGGTTCTCCAATTGATTGGCCCGCTATAATACCTACGGCTTCCCCCAATTCGACCAGATGGCCATGGGTGGGACTCCGGCCATAACATAATTGGCAGATCCAAGATGTACTTCTGCAAGTAAAAGGGGTTCGAATATATATTGGTCGTGCTTGAAAAGTTATGAATCGATTGATAAGTCCAATCCCAATATCTTGATTCCGAGCGGCAATGCACCGTGGGCCCATATATATATCGTCCGCTAATACGCGACCCATTAGTGTTTGGATAAAAATTCTTTCGGTCATCCCGTTTTGAGGACTCACGGAAATACCTCGAATAGTACCACAATCCGTTCTACGTACAATAATGTGTTGAACTACTTCAACAAGTCTACGTGTGAGGTATCCGGCATCTGATGTTCGTACAGCAGTATCTACAACCCCTTTACGGGCTCCATAACAGGAAATTATATATTCCGTTAAAGAAAGTCCCTCGCGTAAGTTGCTTTGAATGGGTAAATCAATCATTTGTCCTTGCGGGTCCGACATTAATCCTCTCATTCCTACTAATTGGTGTACCTGAGATGCATTTCCTCTAGCTCCTGAAAAGGACATTAAATAGACTGGATTAGAGGGATTGGTCATTCGAAAATTAGGATTCATTTCTTGCCTCAAATATTCGCTCGTAGCATACCATATCTCAATGGATTGACGTAATTTTTCTACTGCGTGTACATTCCCATAATGGTGATGTTTTTCCAAAATCAAACTTTGTTGTTCAGCATCTTGGACTAACCATCCCTTAGAAGGTATTGTTAAAAGATCATCAATTCCTAAAGAAATAGATGTAGCAGTGGCTTGTTGGAAACCTAGAGTTTTCACTTGATCCAGGATGTGTGATGTATATGCCATTCCAAAGTGATCTATTAATCTGCTAATAAGTCGTTTCATGGCAGCTCCATCTATCACTTTATTGTGAAAGACCAGATTGGCCCGTTCTGCCATAAGTACTACCTCCGTATTCTGCTGAGTAGGATTCGACAATGGGTCTAAGTCAGTGATTTGAAAACTTCCTTTCCTCAATCTTGATTCACGTATAAATTTCCAGAATTATGATACCAATTAAATCGAAGAGACTAAAACTTTCATGGATATCACATAATTATTTAGTTTTAGTTTAGCTGGTATATGAGTAGGCCCGACAAAATCCCTGTATGGCTTCTTCTATTTCTCGATAAAAAGAAATATGACCAACAGTAGTTCGAATATATATACAACAGATTTCTTTTTTTATGCTTCTTACTATTAGATAGTTCCCATAAATTTCATGATAGGTACCCAAGGATTCATATTGAACTTCAATGGGAACTTCCTTTGAACCAATGACACGTTGGTCTAATCGCCATCGGAGCCACAAAGGACTATCTAAATTGATTCGTTTTCGACGATAAGCTCCAAGTGCATCATAAGAACTAGAAAAATAGGGTTCTTTTTCTTTCGTATATTTATAGTTATTATTGTCAACTATTTTATTTTGATAGTTTCTGCAATTCCATGTATTATACCTATTTGCACGAATACCTCGACGGTTCCCAATCGTTAATACATAGAGTCCAATAAGCATATCTTGAGTTGGTACGGAAATGGGGTCCCCAATAGCTGGAGACAAAAGATTCATATGAGAAAACATAAGTAAACGGGCCTCGGCTTGAGCTTCCAAGGATAAAGGTACATGAACGGCCATTTGATCCCCGTCAAAGTCTGCATTAAAGCCCTTACAAACTAATGGGTGTAAACAAATAGCGCGTCCCTCCACTAAAATAGGTTGGAATGCCTGTATTCCTAATCTATGCAGGGTGGGTGCTCTATTCAGCAATACAGGATGCCCCTGCATAACTTCTTGAAGTATTTCCCATACAATTGGTTCTTTTTCTCTAATTTTACTTTTAGCAATACCAATATTGGAAGCAATATGTTGTCTGATTAGACCACGAATTACAAA